AGCTTCCATTGAGTCTCTGCACCTATCCTTTTTTTATTTTTCCTTTTGAAAAGAAGGAGTTGGCTCAGGATTGCCCATTTTTTTTAATTCCAGGGTTTCTCTGAATTTGAAAGTTCTCACTTAGTAGGTTTCCATACTAAGGCTCAAACCAATTAAGTCCGTAGCGTCTACCGATTTCGCCATATCCCCCTTTTATGCTTAAGATCTCAGTATGATCTACTTTCCCTTTTTATTCTTTCGTTTGGAACCATTGAATTCATTATTCTATAAAAATTCATATACCAAAAGGCATTTCATCCTATTTTATTTTTTCTATTTTGTTTCATTTCTAGTGGGAACTCATATTTGCTATGGGCCAATCAGAAATAATTCTATCGTTTTTTTATCTTCTATTCAATATAGACGGATATCTATCTATATAGAGGGACCTTTCTTTTCATTTTCCCATGAAAGTTGGAATACTCAAAGGATCGATTCTTTTTTTTTCTTAGTTTCCAAATTAAAGTAAAGTATAGGAGTGTCTTATTCTGATCTGAATTGCATCTTTATCTTTTCTATATTTATCTATTTTTTTATTAGAAGATAATATTATAAGAATCTATTCCAATTTATATAAAAATTTATAAAGAAATGTATAATATGTATATTAAAAAAAAATTATAAAAACGAATAAAAATCGAATATCTAATATAATTTGATTTAAAATTATATCTAAATCTAAAATTAGAATCTAATTAAAAATTGAAATTTTTTGATAAAAAGGGTATAAATGTAATAAATTAAATATAAATTATCGATTGGTATAGCAATCTTTATCTTATTTATTATACTCGATTTTTTTTACTTTAATGCAATATCGATTTGAAATCGATTTTAGATTCTATATTTTTTATGATGTATTCTTAGTTTAGTTACTAGCTAAGATATAATTGATGGAATTATTATGCATGTAAAGTCTATTTTGTGTGAGCCCGCTTAGCTCAGAGGTTAGAGCATCGCATTTGTAATGCGATGGTCATCGGTTCGACTCCGATAGCCGGCTTTTCTCTATTTTTTATTTTCTATGCTTTTTTATATGTTTTTCTATGTTGGTATATTTTGTATACTATAATATTATTCTATATTTTATTTTTAGACTTTGTTATACGAAACTAAAAATTACTTAATATTACATTACTTTTTTGTTATTATTAAATTTTAATAAATTTAGAAATAGAATTTCTAAATTATTAATATAATGAAATAAAAATAGATTTTCATTATTTATTTATTTAATACTAAAAAAAATAAAATGAGTATCAATTATAAATAAAAAATGAAATACTAAACTAAAATATTAAAAAAATAATAAGAATAATGAATATTAATACAAAAAGAAGGAGGAACTTCGGATACGTACATCTTTCATCTCACTATTCCGTCTAGTACCATTATTCGTTCTAGTACATACAATTAATAGAATGCTTCAGGGTATTTCGCTTCATTTATCATTTAGTTCAGTTTTAATTTCTTTAATAAAAAAATGAAATATCAATAACAATAAATAAGGAGTCTTTATGTCACGTTACCGAGGGCCTCGTTTCAAAAAAATACGACGTCTGGGGGTTTTACCAGGACTAACTAATAAAAAGCCTAGAGATCTTAGAAACCCATCCCGTTCCGGGAAAAGATCTCAATATCGTATTCGTCTAGAAGAAAAACAAAAATTACGTTTTCATTATGGTATTACAGAACGACAATTACTTAAATACTTTCGTATCGCTAGAAAAGCCAAAGGGTCAACAGGTCAGGTTTTACTCCAATTACTTGAAATGCGTTTGGACAACATCCTTTTTCGGTTGGGTATGGCTCCGACTATTCCCGGAGCCCGCCAATTAGTTAATCATAGACATATTTTAGTTAATGGTCGGATAGTAGATATACCAAGTTATCGTTGCAAACCCAACGATATTGTTATGGCGAGGGATAAGCAAAAATCCAAAGCTCTCATTCAAAATTATCTAGATTCATCTCACAGCGAGGAATTGCCAAAACATTTGACTCTTCACCCATTCCCATATAAAGGAGTAGTCAATCAAATAATAGATAATAAGTGGGTCGGTTTGAAAATAAACGAATTGCTAGTCGTAGAATATTATTCCCGTCAGACTTAAGCCTACCTTAAAGAAAGAGGTTTAGAAAAGGTTTCGGAAAACTTAGCCCCCCTTCGCCAAACAAAATTTATTTAAGATTAAGATAAGGAGTTTGATACGGATTTTTCCCATTAATGTATCATAGATCGACAGAGATCTTTTTATTTCTTTTCTTGTCGACCTTATTAATTACATAATTTTACATATCGAAATTACATAATTTTACATATCGAAGCAATAAAATTAGAAATAGAAAATCTATATCTATATATATCTAGAATCTATATCATATATATATCAAGATAGAAAGAAGGATCTAGCTATTGATTGATTTGTTACGGTCAACGATGTTGGTGAGTTGGGTCAAGGGACGGAAAGAGAGGGATTCGAACCCTCGGTAAACAAAAGTCTACATAGCAGTTCCAATGCTACGCCTTGAACCACTCGGCCACCTCTCCTACACAACAATTATGACCCAGGAACAGAATGAATAGCGAGTTATTCATATTTTTGTTTGGATTGGCTAGGTAAGGTCCAACTAACCAATTCTAACAAAAAAAATATCCAATTTTTGATAAAGATCTTTACTTCAATTCAAAATTCAAGGCTCGGGGATTCAAACAAAAAAGTAAAAAAGTTTTTCTTGTGAAAGGCTAAAGTAAAAAGATATATTGTTCATATTTGCCAAGACGATGTTCCCACGCTTTTCTGATATGATATTTATACGGGATTAAATCCATGAATTAGAAGGAATTAACGGATTGGCGGGTTTAGCTTTTTTAGACTATGATTAATGGATACCTTTCGATCATGATTCTCTTTAATTTAAATGACGATTCTATAAAAATTCTAAAATTCCTTTCTTTTAAATTAAAGTTTTCACCCCAAAAATCGATTATTTCATAGATCTCTTACAAATTCATGACTCATCCTGGGTCTATTTGATTGTATAGTGTCAGTGTCGACTCACTAGGCACATAACACAAACAAAATAGACGGTTATTCTATTTACACCCATAGAATAATTATTCGATTCTTTTTACCTCCCTCTTTGGATCAATCAAAAAAAATAAAAGTCTTTCGCCCGAATCTATAGGAAAAATTCCTCGATTCGTCAGCTTCGACTAAATAGGACTAGTCCGCCCCTTGGTATACTACATTTGGGTTGGATGAATTCGAATCGTATTCGAATATTGATTGTTGAGTCCTGCAAAATGCAAAACAAAAAGGAGCAATTTGAGTCTTTGAATATGATTAGTAATAGAGGGTTCGTATCTGTACATTTTATTTGATATAAATATTGATATTGAATTTCTTTTTTTTTATGAATCTTTTTTATGCTATTTTGTATTGTACAATTCCTTTCTTTGTAGGAAAATTTCCCCCTAGGGAGAATGAAAAGAATTTTTGAATGGATTGGTACCTATGCCTAGATCACGGATAAATGGAAATTTTATTGATAAGACCTTTTCAGTTGTGGCCAATATTTTATTACGAATAATTCCAACAACTTCAGGCGAAAGGGAGGCATTTACCTATTACAGAGATGGTGTGATTTGATTCTTTTTTTCCCCCCGTCTTATGAGAAAGAAAAACTATTATTATTTTGATAGATTATTGAAATAAATCTACGCTTGTTGAAGGTGAAGTTTAGAAATAGAACAAGTCCTTCTGTCGTGTATCCCCGATTAATGCAGCCTCATATGCTTCCATTATCCATTTTAGTATTGAGCGGAAGGTTACACCTATCGGTTCTGTATTACAGGTCAATCCCACCCTACTAGTCCTAATAGGCAGCATAGGGGAAAAGCACTACACCTAGAAATCAACAAGACGAAAGCTTTGTTAAAAATTACTTATCCCCCTTCGTTATCTGAATTGGGACTTAAAAGAATGGTTGGGACAACAAATATCCATCTCGTTCGTACCTTGGATACCCATATAACCATCAAAGACTGTTGAAGTGACTAATTCCTGGAAATTAGGGGGCGTTGAGGACAAAGAAATTGTTGGAGTTACCATTTCTATCTAGTACCAACACGTTTGATGTTAAAAAAAGCTCCTGCGCAGGAAGGTTGGCTAGAAATTTCGTGCAAAAACACTAGCCCCGCTCAATTCATAATGAGAATAATCGATACGTGGAATCAAAAACGATTGAAATAGTATCATTATGCATATAAAGGAGGAGCCGTATGAGACGAAAATCTCACGTACGGTTCTGGAACGGAGATTCTTTTAATAGAATGACGACCGTAACGGATGTCAGCTCAATCCGAAGGAAATTATGCAGAAGCTTTACAGAATTACTATGAAGCTATGCGACTAGAAATTGATCCCTACGATCGAAGTTATATACTCTATAACATAGGCCTTATTCACACAAGTAATGGGGATCATACGAAAGCTTTAGAATATTATTTTAGGGCACTTGAACGAAACCCGTTCTTACCACAAGCGTTTAATAACATGGCCGTGATCTGTCATTACGTGCGACTATCTCCACTATAGAAAGAGAAAAGGAAAGAAAGACCAAAAAAATCTTCTAGTAAACAAAAAAAAAGAAAAAAGGCTCTCTACATATGCATCGTCAAAAACAACGATTTTTATGAGCTGTAGCAAGGAACGAAACTTCATATGAGTCGAAAATATGAAGAAAAAAATATGCCTAGATACTTTATTCTATGGATAAAAAATCGAATTGATAGAGAAGAAGCACCGTAAAGATCAATTAACGAGGTTTGCGCCAATACATTAAGATTAAGAACTGCTTACTTATGCCATACATAATAGAAGATAGAAAAAAGTTAGTAATCTGCTTATGTAATAGAGGCGATCCACTAAGGTATTGAGCAGCGGTGTAGGATCAGA